CTTCGCTGTATCAAATATGAATCAAATAAAAAAATAAAATAAAGAATAAGTAATAATAGCATGGCACTTCGAGTTCGATATGAACAAACATTATTGTTTTTTTATAACATGAGATTTTTGTATCGAGATAGTAGTATGAAAGAAGGGTTATTCCTAATTTGATCTTATGTGTCAAGAGTAAATTTCAGCGTCACAAACCATTTTTCTTCCACACCAGAAGTCTCTTTCTTATCTTTATGTTATGATAAAAAGAGTCAAAAAATGGAAAAAAAGAATTTTCTCCTTCTTGGATCGTATCAAAAAGAAACTTTGGGATTGCTAAACCACAGATGAGATAAATATATAAAGCAACAGAACCATCATAGTATTTTTTTTTTATACTACGAAAGGAAGGGTGGTAAATGGATCATTTAACGATTTGGATCGGATGGGTTCTATTAAGAAATTCTATCAAAAAATAAATTTCATTGCAGAGCCGTATGCAATGTACAAAAGATGCCCGTACGGTTGTTTAATTCTATTTTTTTTTATCTTCCTCCTTACTTAAACTCAATCATGCAAGATAGAGATAGAAGAACCGTTCATGATGTTATATCAATATCATCAGGGTTATGATTCACCAACCTGCAAGTTCTTTTTATGAGGCACAGGCAGGGGAATTTATCCTGGAAGCAGAAGAACTATTGAAGCTTCGCGAAACCCTCACAAAAGTTTATGTACAAAGAACAGGCAACCCTTTATGGGTTATATCCGAAGATATGGAAAGGGATGTTTTTATGTCAGCAACAGAAGCCCAAGCTCATGGCATCGTTGATCTTGTAGCGGTCGAAAATGAAAATGCTGAGGATTTCGTATAAATATAGAATTTCATTTACAAATTTGAATTTTACGTGATTTGATATTGAATAGAAATCATTCATAATCATCAACCATCAGGTTAAGATTGATCTAAGCCAACCCGCTCTATTCTATCTAGAATGAGATTCTATAGACACGACATGCCAACCATTAAACAACTTATTAGAAACGCAAGACAGCCAATAAGAAATGTCACGAAATCTCCCGCTCTTCGAGGATGTCCTCAGCGTCGAGGAACATGTACTAGGGTGTATGTGCGACTCGTTTAGTTCAGATCATGAGTTTGAAGAAATGAAAAAAAGAAATTATTTACGACCACTACCAATAAAAAGGATAGATAGAGTGGAAGACGGACATTTAATTGACTATTTTATAATATCTAAAAATTAAGATCTATCATCGACCTATTATGTTTATGTTATGGAATTTATGGTTTCTATTGGTGTAAATCCAATCACTCCGTTTGAAATGAGAAGAAATTCTCCATTGGTAGCAAAAAGTTATCCATTAAGCGGAGGAAATAAATTTATAAGAAGCAAAAAGGTTATGCTCCTATTCTTGAAAAAACGGACTAACAGGGTTAGCTACCCAGCCAACTTTCAGAATTAAATGCCGTCACTGTATGGATAGCTTTTTTGTGAAAAGGACTATCTATTACTTTCTAATTCTAATTAAAAAAAGAATTATAATTGAAAAATAGATAGGTAGAGCCAAAGAGTGTGAACTATACAAGTTCACAATAAAATTTGATTAAATGAAATAAGAGGCTCCGGTGTATAGAGAGGACCTCACCGTTTCAGAAGTTGCCATAGAAACGAGGGAACCCACTATTCTTTTTTATTTAGTAGCATTTTCGAGATACCTGGAAGAAAAAAATCGTGGTCGGGAAGGTCATAGTAGCAAAAGCCATTGGAATTTATAGTTTATATATCGGAATAATCCGTTTTGTTATTAATCGACCGGAGAAAAAGGGTGACTGAAAGAAGAGAAATCAATTAGTTATTCAAGAGAGTTTCATTTGATTCAATGACCAGAGTTAAACGAGGATATACAGCTCGGAGACGTCGAAAAAAAATTCGTTTATTTGCATCAACCTTTATAGGGGCTCATTCAAGACTTACTCGAACGACTACTCAACAAAGAATGAGAGCTTTGGTTTCCTCTCATCGAGATAGGAGCAGGAAAAAGAGAGATTTTCGTCGTTTGTGGATAACTCGTATAAATGCAGTAACTCGCGAGAAAATGGTATTCTATAGTTATAGCGAACTCATACACAATCTGTACAAGAGACAATTGCTTTTGAATCGTAAAATACTTGCGCAAATAGCCCTATCAAATAAGAATTGTTTTGATATGATTTTCAATAAAATAATCAATCAAAAATAAAAATCAAATAAAGGAAGAAAAGAATCTTAATAGAATCTACTATACAAGAAACAAGAATGATTGAAACAGAATTTCCCGGAGAATGGACTCCGGGAAGATAGAAGAAAAATAAATGAAGATTTAAGTAGTAGGAATAAACGAACATCTTTCAAGAAAAAAAAGATTGCTTCCCCATTTTTTCTTTTTTATAACACAAGAATCCAATCTTGATTCTAGATTATAGGTTTTTTCGAGCAAAACATTAATCTGAGCTTGAGTTCCGATTGGAGTTTTGAAGAGTATATCTATTTCTTTTTGGTTCTAGGACTAGTAGTTCTAGGGATCGACTCCACTCTATCAAATTGTTTTTCATTATTACGAAAAGGTAACGAAGATAAAATACGAGCTTGTTTTATAGCAATAGTAATTAATCGTTGTTGTTTCAAGGTCAACCTATTCACCCGTCTAGATAAGATTTTACCTTGTTCACTAATAAATCGACTAATTAAACTCATGTTTCTATAATCGATTCGATCCCCCGATCCAATTGGGGGTAAACGTTTACGAAAAGATCGCTTGGATTTACGAAAAAGTTGTTTGGATTTATCCATGGTTTGCTTATCCCTTGTTTGTTTATTCCTTATATATAAAATAATATAGAAAATACAATTCTCTTTTTTTTTTATTCTTCATTGAAGATCCGACCAAAAGAGGATTTGGTTTGTATTTTATATATGTTATGTTAAGTCCCGCTCCTTGAAAAAATCACACGCGTATTCTGTTCCATCTATTTCTTTATTTCCCCGTGAATTGTATACTTTTGACAATAGAGACAAAATTTTCTCAATTCTAATCGATTGGGTGTATTGTGTCGATTCTTTTGAGTAATATATCTGGAAATACCCGTCGATTCTTTATTGACACCCTTTCTAACACAACAGGTACATTCCAAAATCACTATAATTCTTATATCTTTACCCTTGGCCATGAACCTCCTTTTCATTTTGGATCGATTTCATTTTAGAACTCTTCTCATTTTTTTTTATCCGAACCAAATATAAAATAAAATAATTAATAAAAAGAAAACAAAAAAATCTATATTAATAAAAGTTACTAATTCTAAATGTAATTTGTAAAGATTCTTTTTTCAAATTCTAATAATTTGAATGACTTCGAAGCACTATAATCTAAAATCTAATTATTAGGAATTACTAGAACTATAAAGAAAGATAGTCATGTTCATTAATAGAAGAATATTCAGAATCTAGTAATAATTAAGTAATACAATTTTTTCTAACTAGGAATTCTTTCTATCCTAATCTCGGTATTTTCTTCTATATCTTTATATATTAGAATTTCATCGAACCATCCCTAGACTGGATCCGCTTTTCCATTTCTTTTTCCCAAAATTCTATCGTAGATTCACTTTATCTTGACTGAGGTTCGATATACTTTTTCTTTCTTCTTTCCTATCCTAAATCAAAAAGAAAAAGGGAGCGAAATTGGAGCCATGTTACGTAGAATTAATCTAAAATCTTCTTCATTTCTTCACATATCAATAAAAGAATTTAATAAAAATGAAAAAAAGGGGAATGACAAGGCATCTGGAAATAAACGATTAATTTCTATCAATAGACCCGCTAAAGACCCAAACCATAGAGTGGTTAGCACAGGTGCCGTGGAGAGATATGTTTTTATATCTCGCATTGAAAATCCTCCTTCTTCTTTTATTTTATATTTCCTTTTTCTTGTAATTCTTTATTTGTATTGTATATTGTAATACATATATAGTCTAGTTCGATATTCTAAATTCTAATACATAGATCATAGATAACCCAATCTTGTAGTTCAAGGTCATTTGTTTTTGCAATAAATTGAATTATAATTAGGAATTACTAACTAAAATGCATATTATAAAGATCCAGCGGATGAAATTTTGCCGACAAAAAAATGACAAGAACATTCTATATATATATCTATAGTTAGAGGAAAAAAGAATGATGTGGAAAACAGGACATGAATTTTGTACAATGACACTGTACAAAAATTTTGAAAAGGGATGTAGCGCAGCTTGGTAGCGCGTTTGTTTTGGGTACAAAATGTCACGGGTTCAAATCCTGTCATCCCTACCTATTCTTTCTCCTATGAACAGTTACGAGGGATTCATTGTGGATAAAATTGGACATAATCTTTTATTTATACAGACTCTATTTACGCAATACCCTTTGAAATCTTTTTATTTACAATCGTATCTACTGTTATAGGATATAAGAAAGCGCTCTTAGTTCAGTTCGGTAGAACGCGGGTCTCCAAAACCCGATGTCGTAGGTTCAAATCCTACAGAGCGTGATTCCATTCCGTTTATGTTATGTTGAATTACCAGGAAATAGCTTAACAAAACAAAGTATAATTGCAACTTAAATTTGACCTCCTCTTTGTAGGAGGTCAAAAAAAAAAATGTTACTCAATCAAAGGTCCAACTGATCACCGCGCCTGTATTGTAAATATGCAGTTACAAATAATCCTGTTAAAGTAATAGGGATTAGACCTAAGACGATTCCAAATAGAAAAACTTCAATCATTTCAATTTGTTTTAGGGAATAAAAAGAGAGGTAAGATCTATCTCTAAATATTAATCTGAATTATTCGTGAATCTCAATGAACAGGAATTTACAATAAGATACCTGAAATCTGAAATGAAATATTCAGAGAGGCTTTGATTGTGATTTTTTAAAATTGTTTATTGAATTTAATTCTTTTCAAATAAGTTGTATCTT